ATTTGTTACTCCTAAATTTTTATTTTTTATCTACTCCTTCGAAGAAAAAGAAAAGAAGTCTCTTGAAATTTTGAACCTCCGATTGTATCCGAACAAGAAGAATGTTGAAAGGTCACTACGAACCCGAAACATACCAAAGTGATTCAGTAATGAAACCTTCATGAATCCATTTTTTTTTGTTCTTTCATTCCAGGTAACCCCTTTAATTATCAACTCATGGAGTAGGAGTGATATTAGACAACCCTTCCTCTCAAAAAAAAGAATAGGAAGTTTTCCTACGGATGCAATTCGTAGATCATAAAGATCACCATATATATAACAAAATTTCTCCCCCGATTCCTTCTAGTCGAGCCTCTCGGTCTGTCATTATACCTCGAGAAGTCGAAAGAATTACAATACCCATTCCTCCTAAAATCCTAGGAATTCGTTGATGGTTGGAATAGATTCGTAGGCCGGGTCGGCTGATACGTTTTAAAACAGTTCTATATGGCCCTTTTCTATTCCTTCTATGTCGCAGAGTTGAAACCAAGAAATATTTCTTGCTTACTGGTACTCGATGTTTTCTCACATTTTCGATAAAGCCTTCGCGTAGAAGTATTTTAACAATGTTTTCAGTGATATTTGTAGATGCTATTCGAACCGTTCCTTTTTTATCCATGTCAGCATTTCGTATAGAAGTTATTATTTCGGCAATAGTGTCCCTACCCATGATGAACTATAATTATTGGTGCCTCCGGGTTTTTATATAATCAGCATGCTCTACTCTTTTCTTTTTTTTTCATGAATTATTAAAGGTATATGCGTGAGAAACAATCTACTAATGCATTCTACTAATTAATGGAATCTAATTCAGTTCAGATATCTTACTATGAACCTCCCTTTTTTTATGTTTTATTATGTTTTCATCTATTAGTATTTATTTAGAATCTATTTATAATACCTCAGGAGCTAATGAGACTATTTTAGTAAAATTCAACTGTCTCAATTCCCGAGCGATCGCACCAAAAACTCGAGTTCCTTTGGGATTTCCTTCTTGATCAATGACAACTGCTGCATTGTCATCATATTGTATTATCATACCATTGTCACGTTTGAGTTCTTTACATGTACGTACAATTACAGCTCTGATCACTTCTGATCTTTGTAGAGGCATATTGGGAACTGCTTCTTTGATTACAGCAACAATAACGTCACCAATATGAGCATATCGGCGATTACTAGCTCCTATGATTCGAATACACATTAATTCTCTAGCCCCGCTGTTGTCCGCTACATTTAAATAGGTCTGAGGTTGAATCATATCATTCTTATTATTTTTCTCTTTTTTCTTTCAATGCTAACTAACTAATAACTAAAGGGCGAAGAAAAAAAGAAGAAAGATTTTTGGTCCAAAAATAAAAAAAACTGCGGTTTTTTCATCACAAGGCCCCTTTCCTTTCGTTCCATATCCCTATCCCGCAATAACGAATTGAGTTCGTATAGGCATTTTGGACGCAGCTATAGAAATAGCTTCTCTGGCTACAATTTCTGATACTCCACCCATTTCATAAAGTATTCGACCCGGTTTAACGACGGATACCCAATATTCGGGAGATCCTTTCCCCGAACCCATACGTGTTTCGGTAGGCCTTACTGTAACAGGTTTGTCTGGAAATATACGTACCCATATTTTTCCACCACGACGCGCATATCGTGCCATGGCTCGCCGCCCCGCTTCTATTTGTCTAGATGTGATCCAAGCGGGTTCAAGTGCCTGAAGGGCGTATCCGCCGAAACAAATTCGATTGCCTCGATAAGATATTCCCTTCATTCTTCCTCTATGTTGTTTACGAAATCTGGTTCTTTTGGGGTTATAGTTGATGGTTGTTTCTCAATGCCATCTCTACTGCAGAACTGGACATGAGAGTTTCTTCTCATCCAGCTCCTCGCGAATGAAACGATTAAATAATATTGTATATATTTTGAATTGAATGAATAATGAATCATGGAATTTTTTGAGATATAATCTGTCACATACACGTAGGAATAAAATAAAATGAGAAATTTCATTTTATAATTAATGAATCTTCATTTTTACCTTTATTTCTTTTTATTGAATTGCCCAAAACTTAGCAATCCAGTAAAGTAAGGCTTTCGCGGGCGAATATTTGCTCTTTCAACATCCCTTTCATTCGTAGGGGCGTTCCATGACCTATCAGAATAAATGAATTGGTTCTTGGCTCGTTCCGCCATCCCACCCAATGAATCATTAGGATTCGTTTTCAAGGGAATCTTCCTCAGTCACAGGTTCTGTCGTTCCCATCGCTTCTCGATTAATGACTAGGCCCGAACTCTGCAATGGAGCTCCTAATAAAATTTGTTCCTGAATCAATCTTCTCAGTCTTTATTGACTCGGCGCTCTTTATTCTTTTTGATTTTTCGTATAAATAAATTGTATTCATATTCATCGAATCTAATTATTTTATTAATTATGGACGAATACATTAATGCTTTATTACATTGCCTTTTATAAGATAGTTCATAGACCATACATATTGGAATCATATATCATTGCTATTCTTTTTCTTTCTTTCTCTCACCCCTCCATTTATCCATATCCCTTTGTTTTTGCTTCACAACCTTATAGATAGATTTATTTTTCTTTTATGTAAAAAAAAAAATGCTTCAGTTGCTACAACAATATGATCAATACATCATATAGCGACTGGTTCCTTGGATCCAGATAATACGAAGCAATGAGCTGGTTATTAGTTATATAGTTATTAGTTCATACTAGGGGATGGCCCTTTGTTTTTTAATCCTAACCTAACTCTAAATAAAAAACCAACGAGTCACACACTAAGCATAGCAATTATATGGAGATGGAGTCAATCGAATTGTTATTCAACCCTATAGAATTAAGAATTCGAAAAAATTCTCATTTTTTTGATTGAACGGAAAAAACTGAACGAGTTTGTGATTTTTTATTCAATTGCCGGATGGATGGAACAGAAAGACAACGAAAGGCCCATTATTCCTCGTCTGCAAATATCCAAATTTTGATTCCTAATGCCCCATAGATAGTTCGAACTGTATAGGAACAATAATCAATTTTGGCTCGAATGGTTTGTAGGGGAACCCTACCTTCTCTGATCCATTCGACACGTGCTATTTCCTTTCCGTCGATACGCCCTGCAATTTGTACTTGAATTCCCTTTGTATCTGCTTTTTCAGTTAATTCAATAGCTTTTTTCATTGCCTTTCGAAACGAAACTCTATTCTTTAATTGTTCGGCTATAAATTCTGCAAGAATATTAGGTTGTCCATACGGTTTTTCAACTTTTGTGATAGCAATGTTAAGTTTTTGGTTCACAGAATTAAATTCTTTTTGTGCATTGCTCTGTAATTCTTCAATTCCTCGCGGGCTGCCCTCTATGAACAATTTTGGGAATCCCATATATATTAT